GACCGAGAGGCTCGACTAGAAAGAATTGGCGGAGAAATTTTATGTTATATATGGTAATCCTTCTGCTATGCGAATTGGATCTGAAACTTCCTATTTTGAAAAAAGAAAGAAAGGACGGGTTGTCTAATATCACCCTTCCTCCATTAGTCGATACTTTAAGGGGGTTTTGCCCGGAATGAAAGAAGAAAAATCGATTCATGAAGGTTTAATTATTGAATCACTTCCTAACGGCATGTTCCGGGTTCGTTTAGATAATGAGGATCTGCTTCTAGGTTATGTTTCCGGAAGGATACGCCGTAGTTTTATACGAATCCTACCGGGGGATAGAGTTAAAATTGAAGTAAGCCGTTATGATTCAACCAGAGGACGTATAATTTATAGACTCCGTAACAAGGATTCAACCGATTAAGTTGTTTTTCAACTTCTACATTCCGGAATACAATTTTAGATTGAAAATTTCAAGCAACTTATTTTCTTCCAAGAAATCGATTCGGAATTAAAGTAAGGAATGAAAAATATGAAAATAAGGGCCTCCGTTCGTAAAATTTGTGAAAAATGTCGACTAATTCGTAGGCGGGGACGAATTATAGTAATTTGTTCCAACCCGAAACATAAACAACGACAAGGATAATCAGTCTACTCATAAAGGGGACGTTATAACGGACTCGAGGTACAAATAAAAAAAACGAAAGGATTTGTTTTGACATGACATGGATATCTCCATATATCTCTGACTCATATTTATGAGACGATAAAATATGGCAAAACCCATACCAAAAAGTGGTTCACGTAGGAGTAGGCGTATTAATGCACGTAAGAGTGCACGTAAAATACCAAAAGGAGTTATTTATGTTCAAGCCGGTTTCAACAATACCATTGTGACTGTTACAGATGTACGAGGTCGGGTGGTTTCTTGGGCCTCCGCCGGCACTTGCGGGTTCAAAGGGGCAAAAAGAGGGACACCGTTTGCTGCTCAAACCGCAGCAGGAGACGCTATTCGTAAAGTAGTAGATCAAGGTATGCAACGAGCAGAAGTCATGATAAAAGGTCCTGGTCTCGGAAGGGATGCAGCATTACGAGCTATTCGTAGAAGTGGCATACTATTAAGTTTCGTACGGGATGTAACCCCCATGCCACATAATGGCTGTCGACCTCCTAAAAAAAGACGCGTGTAAAAAAAACTAATAAAGGTATTTCAAGAGAAATAAATAACTCAACGATCTGATCTATTATCTATAATATTACTATGGTTCGAGAGAAAATAAGAGTATCTACTCGGACACTGCAGTGGAAGTGTGTTGAATCAAGAACGGATAGTAAACGTCTTTATTATGGACGCTTTATTCTATCTCCACTTATGAAAGGTCAAGCCGATACAATAGGAATTGCCATGCGCAGAGCTCTACTTGGCGAAATTGAAGGAACATGTATTATACGTGCAAAATCTGAGAAAATACCACATGAATATTCAACTATAGTAGGGATTCAAGAATCAGTACATGAAATTTTAATGAATTTGAAAGAAATTGTATTGAGAAGCAATTTATATGGAACCTGTGACGCGTCTATTTTTGTTAGGGGACCCGCATATGTAACTGCTCAAGATATCATCTCACCACCTTATGTGGAAATCGTTGATACTACACAGCATATAGCTAACTTGACGGAACCAATAGATTTACATATTGGATTACAACTCGAGAGGAATCGCGGATATCGTCTAAAAACGCCAAACAACTTTCAAGACGGAAGTTATCCTATAGATGCTGTATTCATGCCTGTTCGAAATGTGAATCATAGTATTCATTCGTATAGTAATGGTGATGAAAAACAAGAGATCCTTTTTATCGAAATATGGACAAATGGGAGTTTAACTCCTAAAGAAGCACTTTATGAAGCCTCTCGGAATTTAATTGATTTATTTATTCCTTTTCTATATGCGGAAAAAGAAAACCTCCATTTCGAGGATAATCAAGACCGGGTTACTTTACCCCTTTTTTTATTTCATAATAGATTGACTGAGCTAAGAAAAAAAAAAATAGCATTGAAATCGATTTTTATTGATCAATTAGAATTGCCTCCCAGGATCTACAATTGCCTCAAAAATTCCAATATACATACATTATTGGACCTATTGAATAACAACCAAGAAGATCTTATGAAAATTGAACATTTTCGCATAGCAGATGTAAAACAAATATTGAGCACTCTAGAAAAGCATTTCACATATTTACCTAAAAAGAAGGTTTAAATTCTGGATTTATTTCCTTTTTTTTAGAATCCAATAATCAATTCATTTTTTAACGCCCCCCGTATTATTCGGAATAACTCCTGAATTCAATTGAAATTGAATAGGTGTATCTAGGGAAAATTAACTTTGAAGCAACTATTCCCTAGATACACACGTCTATTATTTTACAATCGAATCAATTTAAAAAAGACCTAAAGTTAGAGATTTATCAATGGGTAATGTTGCTCCAATACCCAACCAAAGGGCCAC